CGAAATGATATATGATCGATTACAAATATCTATGATCTGTCTTCTCTATAAAGGACCTGAAATACCTTGCTTACGTATCATTGGAAAGTGCATTAACATAAATACGGCAGTAAGAAGAGGTAATACAAAAGTGTGTAAACTATAAAAACGAGTCAAAGTGGATTGACCGACACTAGCACTTCCACGTAATAACTCTACCAAAGGCGATCCTATTACAGGAATAGCTTCAGGTACGCCTGTCACGATTTTTACTGCCCAATAACCAATTTGGTCCCGAGGTAAGGAATAACCAGTTACACCAAAAGATGCAGTCAATACAGCCAAAATCACACCTGTAACCCAAGTCAATTCGCGAGGTTTTTTAAATCCACCTGTGAGATACACACGAAATACGTGTAGAATCATCATTAGCACCATCATACTTGCTGACCATCGATGAACCGATCGGATTAACCAACCAAAGTTGGCTTCAGTCATTATGTATTGAACAGAGGCAAAAGCCTCTGTAACGGTCGGACGATAGTAAAAAGTCATAGCAAAACCGGTAGCTACTTGTACTAAAAAACAAGTAAGTGTGATCCCTCCTAGACAATAAAATATGTTGACATGAGGAGGAACATATTTACTAGTTATATCATCTGCAATCGCCTGAATCTCGAGACGCTCCTCGAACCAATCATATACTTTATTGAGATAGGTAAACCAAAGAGACTCCCCCTCTGAGAACCGTATATGAGAATTTCATCTCGTACGGCTCAAGCAAAAACACCCAAACAGTGGTTGCAACGGATATGTAATAGAAAGTTTGAAACTTCTTAGCCACTTGATTCAATCGTCCCTGAAGATACGAAGCGAAGGAACCAAAATCCGGAATCTCTTCTTTGTGATGATAATGCCAAAATATCAAGTTGGCTCATTCGTCTTTATGTTGATCGTTACAGGCCTCTTGAATCTTCTATTCCCCTATTTATTTTATTTTGGATTTGTTGTTTTTGTTTGTGCGTAATACGGATTTACTATATGTTTTGTTTACTATTGATAGGAATTCTCTTGTGGAGACCCTATGAATCGATTGAAACCTCAGATTCATACTAGAACCACGATGATTCAATAAAGCGCCCAAGCTAAGCCCAAAGGTTCTCTGAGTAAGAACCATTTGATCATCACTTATTCAATGAATGGATGAAATGACTAAAAATCCATAGAAACATTGGTCCTTCGGTCAAAATAAGCATAATTCTGAAGGAAGAAAAATCGTTTGATTTATGACTCGTTGTTTGAAAATTTGTTGGAGTCCGGTCGCGAGGTCTGAATAGTAGGTATGAATCATAGTTCAAATATTTCTTGATCTATTCCATATATTCCGTGCTCCAGATACTAGAATGAATATCCGACGAGGTAGAACCATCTCTATGGAGATGACAGACCTATTCTCTGTACTATCAATAGGATCAATTATAACAAGTCACACACTCATATTCCGGAAATACCGAAACAACGGAATTCCACGGTCGAACTACCAGAATGGCCTAGAAATCCGAGTCCTAAGTGATTCATTTTGGATTGAAAAGCTAGGACTTCATGGTTCTTATGGGACCTAACTCATTGAAATTCCATCCAGTAAAACGGAAGAATTATAAATCTCCAAAATAATAGATAGGAATATCGCAAATAGAGCCATTGCGACACCCATGAAGGGGGTAGTTCCCCATCCAGGAGCCACTTTACCATATTCCGAATTCAATGGTTTCAATAAATCCCCTGTAATAGTTCGTCTTGGCCCAGATCTAGAACTACCCTCAACGGTTTGTGTAGCCATAAATCCTATTGCATTGGTTGAGATCTGTTGACTTTGTATACTATTTCGTTGTAAATAAACGATCTTATCGTAGCGTAGATCGATCGTGGTCTTGAAATTATCTAATAATGGAAACAGCAACCCTAGTCGCCATCTCCATATCTGGTTCACTTGTAAGCTTTACTGGGTACGCCTTATATACCGCTTTTGGGCAACCCTCTCAACAACTAAGAGATCCATTCGAGGAACACGGGGACTAGTTGAAATAATGAACCTCCCATATTGGGGGGCTCATTACTTCAATTGAGATAATGAAAAATCATTTCATCTTTTTAGTCGGAACCTTAGGCGGATCTCGAAAAAAGATAGCGAAAAAAATGATCCCTAAAGTCGAGACTAACAGGAATGTATAAACCAATGCTTCCATAGATTCGATCGTGGTTTACAATTATAGCTTCCACACCTATTCATTTGGGATCATTTCCCAGATAAAGAAAGGGCAAGAGTCAAAGAAAAGGCGATGATGAAAATCAAGATTTCTCCAATCCCTTATGTCAAATCAAAAAAAAATCAAATAGAGGCGAAAGATACCAGAGCAATGTTGTATCAGACTACTTGTCTCTTTGTAGTTGGATCTCCAAGTTTTTGGAATGCCCCAAATTCCACTTGAGCATCCAAATCTGGGTCAATACCAGCAAAAACATCTCTGAACAAGGTTCTAGCGCCATGCCAAATGTGTCCGAAAAAGAAGAGCAAAGCAAACGTAGCATGTCCAAAAGTGAACCAACCTCTTGGACTGCTACGAAAAACACCATCGGATTTCAAAGTAGCACGATCTAATTCAAAAATTTCACCCAATTGGGCACGTCTAGCATATTTTTTCACAGTAGCGGGATCACTATAACTGACTCCATTGAGTTCGCCACCATAGAACTCAACAGTTACACCTACCTGTTCGACACTATACTTTGATTCTGCCCTTCTAAAAGGAACATCGGCTCTCACAATTCCGTCTCCGTCTACCAAAACTACTGGAAATGTTTCAAAAAAAGTAGGCATACGACGTACAAAAAGCTCATGCCCTTCTTTATCTCTAAAGATGGGATGTCCTAACCATCCAACAGCTATTCCATCCCCGTTATCCATTGAGCCTGCTCTGAATAATCCCCCTTTCGCCGGATTATTACCGATGTAATCATAAAAAGCTAATTTTTCGGGAATTTTAGACCAAGCTTCCGACAAACTCAGATTTTCGGCTAGCCCGGCACCAACCCTTCGATATATTTCTTGCTGGAAGTATCCCTGATCCCACTGATAACGAGTGGGACCAAATAATTCGATCGGGGTAGTTGCTGAACCATACCACATAGTTCCAGCAACAACGAAAGCTGCAAAAAAGACAGCAGCGATACTACTGGAAAGGACCGTTTCAATATTGCCCATACGTAATCCTTTGTATAGACGTTGGGGCGGGCGGACACTAAGATGGAATAGACCCGCTAATATGCCCAATGTCCCCGCTGCAATATGATGAGAGGCTATTCCTCCCGGAACAAAAGGATCAAAACCTTCCGCGCCCCACGCTGGATTTACAGATTGTACTTTTCCGGTTAGGCCATAAGGATCGGACACCCATATTCCAGGACCATACAAGCCTGTTACATGAAATGCGCCAAACCCAAAGCAAGCCACCCCTGAGAGAAATAAATGAATTCCAAAGATCTTGGGCAAATCCAAAGAGGGTTTTCCCGTACGTTCATCACAGAATATTTCTAGGTCCCAATACACCCAATGCCAGATAGCTGCTAAGAAGCACAAGCCAGAAAACACAATATGTGCCCCGGCCACACCTTCGTAACTCCAAATACCCGGATTCGTTATAGTTCCTCCTGTGATACTCCAACCACCCCATGAATTGTTTATTCCTAAACGAGTCATGAAAGGGATAACGAACATACCTTGTCTCCACATTGGATCAAGAACGGGGTCAGAGGGATCAAAAACTGCTAATTCGTATAAAGCCATCGAACCGGCCCAACCAGAAACTAGAGCTGTATGCATTATATGGACAGAAAGCAACCGACCGGGATCATTCAATACGACGGTATGAACACGATACCAAGGTAAACCCATGGAAATACCCCTTTATCAAAGAAAAAATAGACACTATGTAACTTTATCGCATTGGAAAAGACTATGCTATGGACCTCACCCTTTCAGTGGATTATCCCGAAGCAAGGGTTAATATTTATTCCGTTCCGTTGGTAATAATTGAACAATTCTGTTCGTAGGAACAAAGAGAAGCAGATCTATTCTATACCCAATAAGTACCAATACGCAATGGGGGCTGGTCCCATTTTTTGTGAGCGAATGCATAGATACTTGTTCATCATTCAAACGATCCATTCGTAAGAATTTTTCTTTATTCATTCTGTCTTCCTCCATGAACCTTCGAATCTATGGATAAAATACGATAAACGGCAATATTATGAAGACAATAAACCCGTTGTTACGTTTCCACATCAAAGTGAAGTATAGTACTTAACCTCTTTTTCTTTAATTTAATGCCCATTGGTGTTCCAAAAGTACCTTTTCGGAGTCCTGGAGAGGAAGATGCAGTTTGGGTTGACGTATAGTGCGACTTGTCAGACATATTGGGTCATATGGGATTTCCCCGTTCTCTCCCCCGATGGAGATATCCTCTCTTTCGCCCAAGAAAGATTGATTGAACCATCAATAATTCGGAGCGTGAAGTGCAATTAGATCAATTTATTGGGGGATCCATATTATCAATTAGAAGAATTTATGGTTGGCTTGGACCAATAAAATGAAGTATACAGGCTCCGTTCAGAAAATACCAAATTGGTAATCTATGTATGATTACCACTCGTATCATAAATGATTCCTTTATACCATATGAGTGATCTCATACTGCCAATCAATGGAGTAATATGATGAATACATCATATATTGGGCGGAAGACATGAAACGAATTGAAAAAAAAAAAAAGAAGTCGTAGCAAAAAGAAGTGGTACTGAGATTATTTGTCCTATATGTGCAAATAGAATTCGGGCAGATCTTTACCCGGAGTAGAGCATAAACCTAAAAGAATTGAAGAGGCCCATTCAGGAACAAGAAAATTACATCGTGATTTGGATCTCGATGAAACAATACATCAATGAGAGGTTAGTTCGATAAGTTCAGTGAATTCTAGGGAAGCAAGTCAAGTCAAAACTCATGTTTCTTGAAAAATGGAAGAAAAAGCCCCTTCGTTAGGAAAAACCCTGCTACGAAAAGAGAAAAGGGCTGGAATCGACACATTGATTCTTTTTTTGTTTCGCAATTTTTATTTTTTGAACCGTATGCATCCAAAGGTGCGTGTACGGTTCCTAAAGGATACAATTTTGTCCTAATCAACCGACTTTATCGAGAAAGATTACTTTTTTTAGGCCAAGAGGTTGATAGCGAGATCTCGAATCAACTTGTTGGTCTCATGGTATATCTCAGCATAGAGGATGATACCAGGGATCTTTATTTGTTTATAAACTCTCCCGGCGGATGGGTAATACCAGGAATATCTATTTATGATACTATGCAATTTGTGCCACCAGATGTGCATACAATATGCATGGGATTAGCCGCTTCAATGGGATCTTTCATCCTGGTCGGAGGAGAAATTACCAAACGTCTAGCATTCCCTCACGCTTGGCGCCAATGAGTTTTTTATTTGAGAGAAAAGAAGACTATGCCTTCGCCATATGGAATATAAATAATAAGTAATAATAGCATGGCACTTCGAGTTCGATATGAGCAAACCATTCTCGTTTTTTCATAACATGAGATTATGTATCGAGATAGTAGTATGAAACAAAGGTTATTTCCGATTTGATCTTATGTATCGGGGTTCCATTTCAGCGTCACAAACCTTTTTGCTTCCACACCAGAAGTCTCTTTCCGATATTTATGTTATGAAAGAGTATGAAAAAAAAAAAAGATTCTTTTTTCCTTATTTGATCGGATCAAAAAGAAACTTTGGGATTGCTGAATCTCAGACGAGATAAATATATAAAGCAACGGAACCATCATAGTATTTTTTGACTCCTACGAAAGGAAGGATGGTAAATGGATCATTCAACGATCTGGGTCTGATGGATTCTATTTGTCTCTTTCTTTGATGGAAGGGAAAAAGAAATTCCATTGCAGAGCCGTATGCAATGCACAAAAGATGCCTGTACGGTTGTTCAATTCTATCTTTTTCTTCTTGTTTGTTATTCTTTATCCCTTCCTTTCGCCCGATCATGCGAGATAGAGGAATCGTTTATTATGTTATATCATCAGGGTTATGATCCACCAACCTGCTAGTTCTTTTTATGAGGCACCCACAGGAGAATTTATCCTGGAAGCGGAAGAACTACTGAAACTCCGCGAAACCCTCACAAGGGTTTATGTACAAAGAACGGGCAATCCTTTATGGGTTGTATCCGAAGACATGGAAAGAGATGTTTTTATGTCAGCAGCAGAAGCCCAAGCTCATGGCATTGTTGATCTTGTAGCGGTCGAAAATACCGGGGATTTCGCATAAATCCGTGATTCCATTTCGAATCATAATTCGAATGAACCGTGATTTGATCTTTTATCTTCTTACCCGGGTAAAAGAAAATAGTAAATGGAAGTAATTCATAATCATCCGGTTAGGATCGATCTAAACCAGCCCATTCTGTATACGATTCAGCATGCCAACTATTAAACAACTTATTAGAAACACAAGACAGCCAATCAGAAATGTCACGAAATCCCCAGCTCTTCGAGGATGTCCTCAGCGTCGAGGAACATGTACTAGGGTGTATGTGCGACTCGTTCAGATCATGAGCTAGAACAAATGAGACGATTTTTCCAGTCTCAATGACCAGTACCAATGAATGGGATAGAATGGAAGAACTCCATTCACTATCTAAAAATAAAGATCTATCATATACCTCTATTGTGTATGGAATTTATGGTTTCCATTGGTGCAAATCCAATCACCTCGATTTGAGATGAAAAGCAATCCTCCATTGGTAGCAAATGGTTATCCATTAAGCGGGGGAAATGGTATTTAAGAAGCAGAAAGATTATGCTCCTACTCTTGCAAGAACGGACTAACAGGGTCAGCTACCTAGCCAACCTTCATAATTAAATGCCGTCACTGTATGAATAGATCTCATTGTGAAAAGACCTATTACTGGATAATTCATGGGTAGAGCCAAAGAGTGTGAACTGTACAAGTTACCAATAACATTGATTAAATGAGGGAAGGGGCTCCGGTGTATAGAGAGGGCCTCACCGTTTAAGAAGTAACCATAGAAACGATGGAAGCCACTATTTATTTATTTATCCATTTACATTTACTACCTATTTATTTTATACCTATTTTATACCAAATATCGGTAAAATTTCTTATTTTGAGGTGAAATAAATGCCTGGAAGAAATAAAAAATCGTGGTTGGGAAGGTCATAGTAGCAAAAGCCATTGGAATTTTTATTTTATACATCGGAAGAATCCGTTTTGTTATTAATAAACCAGGAGAGGGGAAAAGAATGACTGAAAGAAAAGAAACCGATTAGTTATTCATCAAAGTTTAATTTGATTCAATGACCAGAGTTAGACGAGGATATATAGCTCGGAGACGTCGAACAAAAATTCGTTTATTTGCATCAACCTTTCGAGGGGCCCATTCAAGACTTACTCGAACTACTACTCAACAGAAAATGAGAGCTTTGGTGTCCACTCATCGGGATAGAGGCAGGCGAAAGAGAGATTTTCGTCGTTTGTGGATCACTCGGATAAATGCAGTAACTCGTGAGAATAGGGTATCCTATAGTTATAGTCGATTAATACATGATCTGTACAAGAGGCAGTTGCTTCTTAATCGTAAAATACTTGCACAAATAGCTATATCAAATAGGAATTGTCTTTACATGATTTCCAATGAGATCATCAAATAAGGAGATTGGAAGGAATTCACCGGAATGATTTAAACGGAGTTCCCCGGAGAATGACCTCCGGGAAGGTAGAGTAGAAATTAATATGATAAGATAAGTAGTAGGAATGAACGAACACGTTTCAAAAAAAAAACAGATTTCTTCTTCTCCCATTCTTTTTTTTATTCTATTACGACGCAACAATCAAATCTCTCGGCTTTTTCGAACAAAACATCAATCAATCTGATTTTGAATTCCAATTAGAGTTGTTTTGATTCAATTGAGGAGTAGGCCTATTTATTTCTGGTTCTAGGACCAGTAGTTCTAGGGATCGACTCGGTTTTCTCAAATTGTTTCTCATTATTAAGAAAAGGTAACGAAGATAAAATACGAGCTTGTTTTATAGCAATAGTAATTAATCGTTGTTGTTTCAAGGTCAATCTATTTACTCGTCTAGATAATATTTTTCCCTGTTCACTAATAAATTGACTAATTAAACTCATGTTTCTATAATCAATTCGATCCCCCGATCCAATTGGGGGCAAACGCCTACGAAAAGATCGCTTGGATTTACGAAAGAGTCGCTTGGATTTATCCATGGTTTATTCCTTATCTCTAAAATCCCATTTCTTCATTCATTTCGGATCCGACCGAAATAGGACTTGATTTGTTTATATATATATAATTTCTTCCTGTTCCTTGGAAGGACGGTACACGTGTTCCGTTCGATCTATTTCTTTATCTCCCCATGAATCGTATGCTTGTAACAATAAGGACAGAATTTTCTCAATTCCAATCGACTAGGTGTATTGTGTCGATTCTTTTGAGTAATATATCTGGAAGTGCCTCGCGATTCTTTATTGAAATCATTTCGGACACAACTGGTACATTGCAAAATAACTATTCCTCTGACATCTTTACCCTTGGCCATGAACCTCCTTTGGATTCACTCAATTCTTCTATTTTCGATCCGAACCGAAGAAGAAGAAAGGAACGAAAAATAAATAGAAAATAGGTTGCTAACTCGAAATCCAATTATGAAAGATTTCGTTGCAATCAATAAAGTAATAAAATCATAAGTAATACAATTATTTCTAACTATTCATTATTCCTAATCCCAGCATTTCATTTACTATCTTATATGATCTCGAACAGCCTGCCCTAGACCCCCATTTCTATTTCTGTTCTACCTCTATTAATTCTATCCTGAACCCGAGTTTGACTGAGGTTCAATCCACTTTTATTCTTTCTCTTTCCTTCCTATCCTAAAGAACTGAAAAAAAAAAAGAGGGGGGGTTAGTCACAGAGAATTTATTGTATCTCTAATCTTCTTCATTCATCCATTCCCATATCAGTAACTAGAATGAAAAAAAGGGGAATACCAACGCATCTGGGAATAAACGATTGATCTCTATCAATAGACCTGCTAAAGACCCAAACCATAGAGTAGTTAGCACAGGTGCCACGGAGAGATATGTTTTTATATCTCGCATTGAAAATCCTCCTTCTTTATTGGAATACATATATGATCAGATGCATATGTAGTTAAAGATCACTTGTATTTGTACGCGGAATCCCTAACTAAAATGGATATGTACAATGATCCGGTAGATGAGATCCACTTGTACCTAAAACAGAAAAAGATGACCCCCTCTTCCTGAGCATTACCGATAAATATTAATTCTTTTATACGTTAGGTTTCATATGTATATAATTCTTTTATTATATGAGATATGAGACCAAAAAGAAGAAATGGCAAGAGAAATTGTATATAGATAGAGGAAATAACGATGTGGAAAACAAGACAGGGATTCTCTACAATGACACTGTACAACAATTAAAAGGGATGTAGCGCAGCTTGGTAGCGCGTTTGTTTTGGGTACAAAATGTCACGGGTTCAAATCCTGTCATCCCTACCTATTATTTTTCCTATGGCCAGTAACGAGGGGTCAATTGAGATCGATGAAAATTGGACATAATCTTTTATTTTATGATACTATATGCAATGCATGCAAAATGTATTTGGAGGTACAAAAAGAATCCTTTTCTTGACAGTCGTATCTGCTGTCATAAGAAAGCGCTCTTAGTTCAGTTCGGTAGAACGTGGGTCTCCAAAACCCGATGTCGTAGGTTCAAATCCTACAGAGCGTGATTCTGTTCTTGTAATGTCGAATCACAATAAAACAACTTCACTAACTTGAACTGCAACCTGAATTTGACCCCCTGCAGATTAAGGAGGAG